AGATGATATAACTAGTAAATATGTTCCTCCTCACGTCAACATATTTTATTGTCTAGGGGGGATCACACTTACTTGTTTTTTAGTACAAGTAGCTACGGGTTTTGCTATGACTTTTTACTATCGACCAACTGTTACAGAGGCCTTTTCCTCTGTTCAATACATAATGACTGAGGCCAACTTTGGTTGGTTAATTCGATCAGTTCATCGATGGTCAGCAAGTATGATGGTTCTAATGATGATTTTGCACGTATTTCGTGTGTATCTCACAGGGGGATTTAAAAAACCTCGCGAATTAACTTGGGTTACGGGTGTAGTTCTCGCTGTATTGACTGCATCTTTTGGTGTAACTGGTTATTCCTTACCTTGGGACCAAATTGGTTATTGGGCAGTAAAAATTGTGACGGGCGTACCTGAAGCTATTCCTGTAATAGGATCGCCTTTGGTAGAGTTATTACGCGGAAGTGCTAGTGTGGGTCAATCCACTTTGACTCGTTTTTATAGTTTACACACTTTTGTATTGCCTCTTCTTACTACCGTATTTATGTTAATGCACTTCTCAATGATACGTAAGCAAGGTATTTCAGGTCCTTTATAAACTAAAGAAGACAGATCATAGATATTTGTAATCGATCTATATTATTTTGGAAAGGAACAATAGTATCTCATTGCTACAAATATGGATTATTGAAAAAAAAAAAATAAGACATGTTATTTGGATATTTCTCTTCAACTCCGAATCCGAAGTATTCTTTATTTGAGACTTTGATATGAATAGTTGAAGTGGATCCTCCGAAGAGAAGATGGATTATGGGAGTGTGTGACTTGAACTATTGATTGGGCCATGCGGATATATGATTTTATCCGCCACATTAGAATTCACAACTAAATGTGTCTCCGCATCCAATCACCGTGCGAGTCCCCCTACGTAGCGGAAGATAGGCTGGTTCGCTTGAGGAGAATCTTTTCCATGATCATACTCGAATCCATGTCATGCATGAACAGGCTCCGTAAGATCCCGTAAAATAGATGATGTGGCATAATCTGGATTATATTATGTTCTATCTATTCTACTTACTTATTTATAGTTTATAGTATGGAAATGCATCCATTTCCTTTGCATCCATCCAGATCCATGATACTATCGGAGTGAAATAAGGGATCTAAGGAAGAACAGAGGTTAAACTGTATTAGTAACAAGCAAATTCTTTGTATTTAAGAAGACTCACGATATTGTGAGAATAAATACCAATCACAAGATATGAGATAATCCAAAAAGCACTTAATCATGATCAAAATTTTAAGCCTACTTGGATATTGAGCATTTACCTGTAAGAACTTAATTCTTGCCAATGAATAGTTGCAACTCCGAAAAATGGAGTTCGATAAATATTTTCTTACATAGAGTCATTATATACGTGTAGATATGGATGAAATATAGATTTGATATAGATCCACTTCTTTCATTCCTTTGATTTGATTCTTGCTCGAGCCGGATGATGAAAAATTCTCATGTCCGGTTCCTTCGGGGGGTGGATCCATAAGAATTCACCTATCCCAATAACAAAGAAACCTGACTTGAATGATCCTGTATTAAGAGCTAAATTGGCTAAAGGGATGGGACATAATTATTACGGAGAACCCGCATGGCCCAATGATCTTTTATATATTTTTCCAGTAGTTATTTTGGGTACTATAGCATGTAACGTAGGCTTAGCGGTCCTAGAACCCTCAATGATTGGGGAACCGGCAGATCCATTTGCAACTCCTTTGGAAATATTACCCGAATGGTACTTCTTTCCCGTATTTCAAATACTTCGCACAGTGCCCAATAAGTTGTTGGGTGTTCTTTTAATGGTTTCAGTACCGACGGGATTATTAACAGTACCTTTTTTGGAGAATGTCAATAAATTCCAAAATCCATTTCGTCGTCCAGTAGCTACAACAGTCTTTTTGATCGGTACCGCAGTAGCTCTTTGGTTAGGTATTGGAGCAACATTACCTATTGATAAATCCCTTACTTTAGGTCTTTTTTAAATTGATTCAACCGTGAAATACTGCGCGTAGGTATCTAGGGAATAGTCGATTCAAACTGAATCTTCCCTAGATACATTATTTTTAATCCATCTCAATACGGATTGTGCTTAAGATTAAAAAATTATTTATTTTTTATATAATATATAAATAAATTTATAATTTTTTTTTATAAAATAGAAAAAAAAAAGAAAAAGATGAATGAAGTAATTGTGATAGATTTAAAATGAAAACTTAGTCTTAGGTAAATTAATTGTGAAATGTTTCTGTAGAATGTCCACTATCTGTTTTACATCTTCTATCCGAAAATATTTAATTTTCATAAGATCTTCTTGACTGTTACTCAAAAGGTCCAATAATGTATGTATATTGGATCTTTTGAGACAATTATAGGTCCTGGAAGGCAATTCTGATTGGTCAATAAAAATACATTTCAATGCAATTTCTTTTTTGTTTTTCTTTAGATTAGCTAATCTATCATGAAAGGTAAAAGGGGGTAGAGTAAATCTGCTTTTATTTTCTTCGAAATTCATGTCCTTTTCCTCCGCATGTAGAAAAGGAATAAATAAATCAATCAAATTACGAGAAGCTTCATGGAGTGCTTCTTTAGGAGTTAAACTTCCATTTGTCCATATTTCTAGAAAAAGGATCTCTTGTTTTTCATTTTCATTCCCATAAGAATAAATACTATGATTCGCATTTCGAACAGGCATGGATACAGCATCTATAGGATAACTTCCATCTTGAGAGTTATTTGTGGGTCTCATACGATATCCGCGATTTCTTTGGATTTGTAATCCAATAGATAAATCAAGAGGCTCTGTCAGGGTAGCTATATGCTGTGTAGTGTCAACTATTTCCACAGAAGGCGGTAGGATAATATCTTGAGCTGTTATGTATCTGGGGCCTTTGACGCAAATGGATGCGTCTCGAGTGCCATATAGATTACTTCTCAATACAATTTCTTTCAAATTCATTAAAATTTCATGTACTGATTCTTCAATACCCACTATCGTAGAATATTCATGTGGCACTTTTTCAGATTTTGCACGTGTTATACATGTTCCTTCTATTTCTTCAAGTAAAATCCGTCGCATAGCAATACTTATAGTATCGGCTTGACCTTTCATAAGCGGGGACAGAACGAAACGCCCATAATAAAGACGCTTACTGTCTATTCTTGATTCAACACACTTCCACTGTAGTGTTCGAGTGGATCCTGCTATTTCCTCTCGAACCATAATAATATATTATTGTTATTTGATTAGATTATTGAATCATTTATTTCTCTTGAAATCCGTTCAATTCTTATTTCTATACACGTCTTTTTTTAGGGGGTCTACATCCATTATGTGGCATAGGAGTTACATCGCGTACGAAACTTAATAGTATACCACTTCGACGAATAGCTCGTAATGTTGCATCTCGTCCGGGACCAGGACCTTTTATCATGACTTCTGCGCGTTGCATACCTTGATCGACTACTGTACGAATAGCATTCGCTGCTGCGGCTTGAGCAGCAAAAGGTGTTCCTCTTTTTGCGCCCTTGAACCCAGAAGTACCCGCGGAGGACCAAGAAACCACTCGCCCTCGTACATCTGTAACAGTTACAATGGTATTGTTGAAACTCGCTTGAACATGAATAATTCCTTTTGGTATTCTACGTCCATTCTTACGCGAACCAATACGTCCATTTCTACGTGAGCTAATTCTTGGTATAGGTTTTGTCATATTTTATCATCTCATAAATATGAGTCAGAAATATACGGAGATATCCATTTCATGTTAAAACAGATTCTTTATTTTTACATTGATCCTTCCTTTAGAAAGCTCAAAAGATTATCCTTGTCTCTGTTTATGTCTTGGATTAGAACAAATCACTATAATTCGTCCGCGCCTACGGATCAGTCGACATTTTTCACAAATTTTACGAACAGAAGCCCTTATTTTCATATTTACGATTCCTTACCTTAATTCTGAATCTATTCTTTGAAATAAAAAAAGTTTCCTTAAATTTTGAACCTCGAATTGAATTGTATCCCCACGAATGAAATTCAAAAAATCTCCTAATCGTTCAAATCTTCGTTGCGAAGTCTATAAATTATACGTCCCTTGCTGGTTGAATCATAACTACTTACTTCGATTTTGACTCTATCTCCTGGTAGTATCCGGGTGAACCTGCGTCGGATCCTCCCCGAAACATAACCTAGAACTAGATTTTCATTGTCTAAAGGGACTCGGAACATACCATTGAGAAGTGATTCAGTAATTAAACCCTCATGAATCAATTTTTGTTCTTTCATTCCGGGCAACCCTTCCTTGAAGTATTAATTAATGAGGGAGCAGAACTCACTTTTCCTCTCTTTTTCTTTTCATTCTTTTCACAACTGGGAAGTTAGAGATCAAATTAGGATACCGTAGGAAAAGGATCACCATATATAACACAAAATTTCTCCCCCAACTCCTTCTAGGCGAGCTTCTCGATCTGTCATTATACCTCGAGAAGTGGAAAGAATAGCAATCCCCATTCCGCCTAAAATCCTAGGAATTCGTTGGTAGTTGGAATAGATTCGTAGACCAGGTCGGCTGATACGCTTTAAAATAGTTTTATATATTCTTTCCCTAGTTCTTTTATGTCGTAGGGTTGAAACCAAGAAATTTTTCTTACTTTCTCGATGTTTTCTAACGTTTTCAATAAAACCTTCTCGCAGAAGTATTTTAACAATGTTTTCGGTGATATTAGTAGATGCTATTCGAACCGTTCCTTTTTTTTTCATGTCAGCATTTCTTATAGAAGTTATTATTTCAGCAATAGTGTCCCTACCCATGATGAACTATAATTATAGTTGCCTCCTAATTTTGATATAATCAACGTGTTTATTTTTTTTTATGAATTCATAAAAAAAAAATATATGCTTGAGATACAATCTACTAATTTATCTATTTCAGATATTCTACTATATCATAATTTCATCTACTAATATTTATAATACTTCAGGAGCTAATGAGACGATTTTAGTGAAATTGAATTCTCTCAATTCCCTGGCGATTGCACCAAAAACTCGAGTCCCCTTTGGATTTCCTTCTTGATCAATGACAACTGCTGCATTGTCATCATATCGTATTCTCATACCGTTTTCACGCTTGAGTTCTTTACACGTACGTACAATTACAGCTCTAATTACTTCTGATCTTTCAAGCGGCATATTTGGCACTGCTTCTTTGATTACAGCAACAATAACGTCACCAATATGAGCATATCGGCGATTACTAGTTCCCAAAATTCGAATACACATCAATTCTCGAGCCCCACTATTATCCGCTACATTCAAAAGGGTCTGAGGTTGAATCATATCATTTTTTATCTGCTCTTTCAATGCAAAGGATGAAGAAAGAAAAGAAATATTATCTGTCCAGAAATAAATAAACCCGCAATTGTATTTTTTTTTTTTTTTTCATTCCTAATACCCTTTTCTTTTGTTCTACATCTCTATCCCACAATAAGAAATTGAGTTCGTATAGGTATTTTGCACGCAGCTATTGAAATGGCTGCTCTGGCCACAGTTTCGGATACTCCACCCATTTCATAAAGTATTCGACCCGGTTTAACAACAGATACCCAATATTCGGGAGACCCTTTCCCCGAACCCATACGTGTTTCTGTAGGTCTTACTGTAACAGGTTTGTCGGGAAATATACGTACCCATATTTTTCCACCACGACGCGCATATCGGGTCATTGCTCTTCGCCCCGCTTCTATTTGTCTAGCTGTGATCCAAGCGGGTTCAAGTGCCTGAAGAGCGTATCTTCCGAAACAAATATGATTGCCTCTATAAGATATTCCTTTCATTCTTCCTCTATGTTGTTTACGGAATCTGGTTCTTTTGGGGTTATAGTTGATGGTTGTTTCCCTCTTCCATCTCTACTGCAGAACCGGACATGAGAGTTTCTTCTCATCCGGCTCCCCACGAAAGAAGAAACAATTCAATATAAAGGATTCAATAATATTATAGATACACATGTATTTTATTAATAATACAATACACTAGGGATTTATTGATATTACATAGGAAAGAAAGCTGCATGCAAGATTTATCTACAAGTATTTACCTACAAGATATATATATATATATTTTATATTTATTATTTATATTATATTTGATTTGAATTTTTATATAGTTTAATATTTAATATATACTAAATTAAATATATTAAATTAACTTAAATATAATATTTTTAAATATATAAATATATATAATTTATAATTAAAATATAATATTTATTGGTTTATATTTATATAATATGAATATGTAAATAATATACAAATAATAAGTTAATTTATGTAGTTAATTTAGTTAATATTAGTTAATTAATGTTTTTTTTTTTTTCAATTTAAATCTAACACATTATAACATAACGAATTCTTTTTTAACTTTTTTTATTTATTTATCCAAAAAATCAATGTTTCGCGGGCGAATATTGACTCTTTTCTGCTTCATTTGTAGGGTCAACCCATGACTGTTTCAGAAAAATTTAATTAATTGGTTCCTGGTCCGTTCCGCCATCCCACCCAATGAATCATTAGGATTCCTTTTCAATAGAATCCTATGCGGTCACGGGTTCCGTCGTTCCCATAGCTTCTCCGTTAATGATTAGGCCTGAACTCGACAATGGAGCTCCCAACAAAATGCGTTTCCGAGTTAATCTCCTCAGTTTCTATTAACTCGGGGCTCTTTACTTTTTCAGTATTGATGCTTTATCACACTGCCTTTTATAAAATGATTCATAAACCATACATATTGGAATCATATGTTGTTAATATTTTTTTCTTTCTATCTATCGTCCTTCCATTTAATTTATCTACATCCCCTTATTTATTATTCACAACCCGGAATCCAATTTATTTTTTTGGAAAAATTTACAGTTGCTACAACTATATGATCGATACCTCATATAGTGACTGTTTTGGGGGATCTCGACAATACGAAGCCATAAGTTGGTTATTAGTTCCTATAGTTAGTTTCTAGTTCATAATAGGAGTCAGTCTATTTTTTTTATCCTGACTCTAAAGAAAAACCAAGACAACGAGTCACACACTAAGCATAGCAATTCTACCAAAAAGGTAAATCAAATTTTTATTCATCCCTATAGAATTAAAAAAATTAAGCTCATATTTGATTCAACAAACAGGAGGAAAAAAAACAGTTTTTCATTTTTTGTTCTATCACTGGATAGAATGGTAAGACAAATAAAGGTCCATTATTTTCCGTCTACAAATATCCAAATTTTTATGCCTAATACTCCGTAGACAGTTCGAACTGTATAGGAACAATAATCAATTTTAGCGCGAATGGTTTGTAGGGGAACCCTGCCTTCTCTGATCCATTCGACACGTGCAATTTCTTTTCCGTCGATACGTCCTGCAATTTGTACTTGAATTCCTTTTGTATCTGTTTGTTCAGTTAATTC